TACGAAGAAAAACGAATACAAATTCGCATTCAGATACATAAGAATTATATAGGAACCAAAATAGTCTTTTATTTTCTTTTGAAAAAACGTAAATTGATTTCTTCGGAGTAATGAGACTATTCCAATTATGATATTCGTGGAGAAAGAATCGCAATAAATGCAAAGATGGAACATCTTGGATCCGGCATTGAAGGATTTGAACCAAGATTTCCAAATGGATAGGATAGGGTATTAGTATATCTGACACATAATTTAAATGTGATAATTTGTCCTCTAAAAAGGGAAATATTGAATGAATAGATCGTAAATTCTGACATTTTGGTATTTCTTTTTCTTCGGGAAAAGATACTAATCGCAGCGAGAATGGAATTTCCACAATGACCGCAAAACCTTCTGATATCATCTGAGAAAAAAAATGAGAATAAAAATAAGTGTTGTGCCCAACGAATCGATTTTGATTAGAATTTTGATTAGAATAATTAACCGAATTAATCAAAAAATTCTGTTGATACATTCGAATAATTAAACGTTTCACAAGTACTGAACTAGATTTATTGTCATAACCAATAATTTCCACGGGTTCGTAAAAAATCGAATCATTTAAACCATGATCATGAGCAAACGCGTAAATATACTCCTGAAAAAGAAGCGGATATAGGAAGTGTTGTTGCCGAGATCTATCTTTTTCTAAATATCCTTGTAATTCTTCCATTTACATTTCTACTTGAGCCAGAGGCAGGAGGTTTTTCTTGGTTTATCAAATGATACATACATAGTACAATATGGTCAGAACAGGGTATTATGTATTGTATTATATATATAATATAGTAAGAAAAAAATATATACCCCGGAAACGAAACGGGGAGTCCAATCAACAGATCTTTTTACCTTCCTTTTCTATCCAATTGGTTTATGTTCGTTATAATTACAACAGGAGAAAAAATCCTTTATTTTTGCAACCCAATTGCTCTTTTGACTTTGGAATAAATTCTCTTTATCAATATACTGTTTCTTCTACACATCCGCCTACAATCCATAATAAAGAATAATTAGGATTCTGAAAAAAAAAAAGAAAAAATCAATGGTTCACTCACAGGAGAACCCACTCTTTCCCGCATTAGGCACTAATTCATTTTTAACGTCTAATTAGATCGGGTAATCATTCCAATTAAGAACATAAGCTCGTTGCTTTTTATTTTACCAGAATTGGAGCCATAGAGCTCTATCCATTTATTCACTAGACCCAACTGTATTTGTCCCCTTCCAAAAATCAAAACAATCTTTTGGAACTGTAACGATCCGGTAAGGATAAACTCAAAGTTCTACTTTAACTTTTTAACTTTGACTTTCATTTCAAATTAAATAAATTAATAAAATCGAAAATCTAATAAAATAATAAATTAATAAAATAAGAAATTGATTTTATTACGACATGCTGTTTTTTCCATTCATTACCCTTGAGGATCAGTCGTGGTCTTATAGACTATACCAATAGTCTGGACGAATTCGTTGCTTCATCCAAATGTGTAAAAGATCATAGTCGCACTTAAAAGCCGAGTACTCTACCGTTGAGTTAGCAACCCGGATAAATAGGATATGTAGATACGATCGAAATACAAAAATCAATTGAATTGCACTGCACGACCCTATCAAAACATTGAACTAGCAACACATTGAAAAGAAAGATTTTATGATCAATTATAAACACAAAATACCAAAATGAGCAGATCGGATTAAAAATATTCCCAATCTAAATGTAAAAATTATGACAGACCACCCATTTTGTATCAAATTCTTTTTGGATTTTACTTAAGAAAATACATCTTGTATGAGAGTAAATGCAGCAAAGCAAACCCATCATTTGAGTGAAGGAAACAAAAAAAACTAATATGGGGTGGGGATAAACAGCCCTATTTATCTACGATCGAATTATATTTGTTCGATACACCATTGTCAATATAAATGCAATGTTGAGAAAATAAATCAAGTAAATAAAATAAAGACTTGTGTTGGATTGGCACAACATAAACATAAATAAGAAATTGAAATGGAAAAATTAAGGAAAAGGTAAAGAAAAAATCCCCGGTTTATTCAATCAATAAAAGTACGATAAGCAAGCTTAACCCCTTGTTTGTTGTTAAATTCAATTCCCCCACCAAAATATGAATAAAGCAAGAAAAAGGCAAATGGTGTGTAAATATAAATAATTACACAAGGATAGATACTAGTTACCCTTCCCTACTTTATTTTATTTATTTAATAATTTTGTTTTTGACTTTAATTAACTCGAAGTTCTTTCTTTAAAGAATTCTGCCTTCCTTAAAATATCATAAACAGTTCCCGTAGGTTGAGCACCTTTTTCAAGGAAATATAGAATAGCAGGAACGTTTAAATAAGTTTGATTCTTTATCGGATCGTAAAAACCTACTTTTCGAAGATCTCTTCCTTCTCTTCGGGATCGAACATCAATTGCAACGATTCGATAGATGGCTCATTGGGATAGATGTAAATAAACAACGCCCCCCCTAGAAACGTATAGGAGGTTTTTTCCTCATACGGCTCGAGAAAAATGATTCTAATTTCTGTATATAATAGCAAGTAGATCCATAAAATCATGAATTTTACTATGATTTGAATTGAGTACTTTTTTCTTCTTCCTTACAGAAAAAGGAAGAAATCTCATTCATACTCATAACTCAAGTTGGGTAATTCTGACAAGAAAATCCTTAGACATTTATTGAGCCGTCTCTAAACTCTTTTGTTTGTCTCATTTCGAATCTATTTTTATTCCTCAGTCTGATCCAATTGTTGAGACAATTGAAAATAGTGTTTCCTTGTTTCGGAATCCTTTATCTTTGCTTTGTGAAATCGTTGGGTTTAGACATTACCTCGGGGATCCTTATTCCTTTCAAAATGGCAGCAACATACCTTTTTTGTTATTTCTTTCTATATAAATAGAATACGAACGATTGATTCCCTTGTGATACACTTTTCATCGAAATAGTTTTACCAATTTCGAAAAATTGGACTTTTCAAACTTGTTCTGAATTTGAACCTTTCAATTTAGAATTTATATATAGTGAGGATATACTTACAAAGTTGGTCTAACTTATTGATTTTCACTAACCCTAGATTCTTTCCCTTGAAAAATGAATCAATCCTTTCTTCTCGAGCTTCATAATGTACTATTTACTTATAACCCAACACAAATTAGGTTCCGGGCAGAACAAACTATGTCGAGCCAAGAGCATCTTCATTACTATAGAAGATGGCGGATGTAAAAATCCACAGCCGATCATGTCCTTCAAGTCGCACGTTGCTTTCTACCACATCGTTTCAAACGAAGTTTTACCATAACATTCCTCTAATTGAAATTTCAAAGCGGTATGGAATTGATTCAATATAAAATCATGAATAGTCATTGGTTCAACCGGTATATAATAGTCCATACTTTCTATCTACGGATAAATAAGTATTTATCCGGATAAGGGTCAGCAAGGATCGAATTTATTTAATTTAACCCCATATTCTATCATATGAATGAAAATATTTATTTATATTTATAAATAAGACGAATAAACGAGTTTGCTTAAGACTTATTATTTACATCTTCAACAGATTGTTCGAGACGATCAATCATGAAGGATCCTGTTTTCTCGAACAAATAAACTATAAACCTCCAAAAGAGGTTTCTGTTTCTATAGTAGAATACTAATGATTTCCAATCCCGAAATCAAATCAATTAGTAACCAAATAAGCTATTCCAATGACCCGAAAAAGTCGAAATTTTGATAATATTGATTTCTCATACTTCTTCCAGTACCAATTCCGGTACCAATCAAGAAAAAAAAAATGAAGTAAAAAAAAAAAAAAAACGATCTCGTGTAAGGTAAAATGGAGTTCCTTACGTTATTGTTATTCTTTCTTTCATCTGAAAGAGAAAATCTGAATCAAGAATCAGAGAAGTATGATCTTTTCGGATCCATCATATACAACTAAGAGTTCTTACCTTAGCCGGGGTAATTCTAATTATAGATATTTTAAAAATCACAGATCCTTTTCACTTAACCGAAAAGCCCTTGTTACTGAAATACAACAATACAATAAAAATACATAATATATATCATATAGGCATAGGCCTTGTTTTTTATACAGATTTTGTTTTACTTCTTCAAGAATTTTTCGATCAATTCTAAAGTCAAGTAGATGGAATATACGAATTTCTCCCCAATCACTACATTACATTGATTTACAATGGTTCATTTGAACCAGCTAATATCTAAGATACAAAAAAATAAGGTCCAGATCAATCTGTTTTTCCTATTTTTTTTTCCGCGCCAACCCAACTTTAATTAGAAGTTTTAAGACCTGTGATGAAATTCAAAACTCCCCACTCTTTAATCTCTACATTCTATGTGGAATTGGGCGGGATACCATTTATTTTCTTTTTATTGACTTTAGGTTTGGGGAAAGGGAATAGAGAGGTCTTTCTCTCACATTCTGATTCAGAATGCATCATGTGATAATTCCCATTTCATAGGTATTAGATATGGGACATAAAGTTTCTCTAAGGAACTAACTTCAAAATGAATATGAAATGAATATGAGTAGTACGAGCATATCCTGAATGTTTATGATATAATAGACCAAAAATCCCTTTTTTGAATGAAAATAAAGATATTTAATTTTACCCACATTTGACACTTGATTCCGTTTGTGAGAAACCAAACGAATTCTCAGATATGATTCTTAGAACCATTCTGAAAATTAATAAGAATGGATTTTTCCCTTTAACAAATTCTTGTTTTATGTGGAATGCAGTGTGATCCCATCTTTCGTTTCATGAAAGACGATCTGGGACGGAAGGATTCGAACCTCCGAATAACGGGACCAAAACCCGCTGCCTTACCGCTTGGCCACGCCCCATTTTTATTTCTATTCGATACTAATCAACACTAATATGGGTATTGGTTATTCGTCAATCCCAACCCAAATACATAAAAACATATGGGATATTTTGTTGCTAGGGTTCAAGACATGCAGATATAGAATCAAAAAAATTCATTGATCATTACATAGAATTCAATTAAGATATTGTATGAAAGTTGAATTCCTTATATTCTCATTTTAGAATGATAATGGGGGGAGGGATTTTTTATTTGGGAGAGTCCGAACCGAAGAAAAAGGAGGATTTCTTGATCTGCCTTTTTCATTTTTCCCTTATAAAAAAAACTCTAAATTATCTAATCCACAAGAACGAAATGCTTGTTATGCTTAATATCTTTAGTTTAATCGGTATCTGTCTTAATTCTGTCCTTTATTCGAGTAGTTTTTTCTTCGCCAAATTGCCCGAAGCTTATGCCATTTTCAATCCAATCGTAGATGTTATGCCTGTCATACCTGTACTCTTTTTTCTCTTAGCCTTTGTTTGGCAAGCCGCTGTAAGTTTTCGATGAAATCTTTAATACTTTGCTAAATTGATGCTGTATTCGATAAAAAAATTCTAAAAATTGATAAGATCAGATAAGTCTTACATTACGAACCCTCGATTCAAAAATCTAAATTCTTGTATATTGAATGAATAACCGCAGCGATGAATTTGGATCAGCCTTTTCCCCGTTCTGACCTTCCAGTGAGTATGGACTATTAGGTACTCCACAATATCTAATTATTGATATGACAAGAAATTTCGGGTAACGAATGAATAAAAATCTTATTACAAATAAATTCGTTAAAAAAAAATGACTTTTCAAGAAAAGACTTCATTTTATTTTTCATTTTTCGGGGTGTCAAAACAAATAAAATGGTATATGTGGTAAAAAATAGGTAATCTATTCCCCTCTTTCAAAAAAAAAATGATCTTGGAGATTGTGTAATGCTTACTCTCAAACTCTTTGTTTACACAGTAGTGATATTCTTTGTTTCCCTTTTTATCTTTGGATTCTTATCTAATGATCCAGGACGCAATCCTGGACGTGAGGAATAACAAATTTCGAGTTTTTTTGCTTTTTTCAAAATTAATTCTTAATAATCTTATTTGTTTCATACATTTAACTATGATAAAATCAAGGGATGAGAATCTTTTCGAATTCGAAAATCCCAAGTGATCAGAGAAAGCGGAAAGAGAGGGATTCGAACCCCCGGTACAAATAATTCGTACAACGGATTAGCAATCCGCCGCTTTAGTCCACTCAGCCATCTCTCCTAATTCCAAATTGAAAATTTGTTATGTGATGTAACACGTGAAATAAAGATTGATAAAAATCCACCTTCTTTTCTTTATTTTATTTTTTCATTTTATTTATTTATTTTTATTTAATCTTATTTAATTTTTTAATTATTATTTAATAATTATTATTTAATTATTATTATTTATTTTATTAAATTATTCTATTTTAATAATAGAATTTATTATTATATTATTAAAATAGAAATTAGAAATATTCTAAAATATTCTAATAAATAATAGAAATTATTTAAATAGTTATTTTAATTTAAACTTTAACCAAGTATTTAATATAAGTATTTAATATTTAAATAAAATAATTTAAATAAAATAAAAAGAAAGGTATATATTTATACTAAATAAAAAAATATATATATAAATATATTATAGTATAAATATATTATTATGTATAAGAAAATATGTATAAGAAAAATAATAAATATAAGAAAAATAAGAAAAAGATAGAAAAAGCAATTGATCAGGAATTCAATATAGATAATGACTCAAAATAAAATGGATCTCCTCAATAGAAAGAATATCTTAGTTCTTTGATTTTATACGAAAGGTTTATTCTCCCGGCCTGATCCGCTTAAGTACTGGCCGGGACATTTATTCTTTTATTCCAATGAATCCTTCATAGATCAAACGATTTAATTTGGAATTTATATCAATCAAAAATACTTGTTATTGAAGCAACAACAACAAGAGAAATTTCCATTATCATTCCTATGATCGAAGTCCCATTTATTATTATTTAATTTAATATTTCTTTTTTATTCTTCTTTTTTTTTTATTGATTATTCTTTTTTTCTTTTTCTCAGTTTATTACTTAATTTCTTACTGTTGTCAAGTATCTTACTGTTGTCAAGTAAGGAATAAAAAAACACATATGATAACATTAACATAATATATATATATATATATTATACAATATTAAAATATTAAACAATATTAAATTACATTTAACAATTTTAAATATGAAAAACACATATTTCTATTCTAATAGAATAGAACTCAATATAACTCATTTACTTCTTCAAGAGACAAAATAGGAACAGTTGAGATTCAATTGACCCGAATTCATAAGATCTGGCACTGGCAGTTGAAAAGAAGGTGAAAAAGGGGGGGGTCCATGTATACAGAATTTAAAATTTTTATAGTCTAGCTTCAATCACCCCTTCAGGCGGGAACCATTAGTTTAGTAACGACTTCCCAGCAAACGAAAAGCTTACCTTTTTATGTTATGCTATTTAAATTTCATTATGTTATTTAAA